AAACTCATTGCCCATGGATAAAGAAAGACCGTTTCAACATCAAAAACAACAAAAACTAGAGCAAACATGTAATAGCGAATTCGGAATTGTACCCAAGCATCCCCCAGGGGTTCTATACCTGATTCATAACTAGAAAGCTTTTCTGGTCCTTCCCTAATCGGGGCTAAAATTCCGGAAATTACAAATGCCAAGATAGGAATAACGCTTGATATTATTAGGAATGCCCAGAAAATATCATATTCGTGAAGCAGAAACATAAAAGTACTCCTATGAATGTATAATAGGCTGAATTCTTCCAAAAGAATTTCTTTTGATCAAAGAAAATCGCTGTTCTCTTTTTTTTCTTTCAATTTCCTTTCTTTTTCTATATGTGTAGACATAGCATGCTCTTACACAAAAAAGATTCTCTTATACAAAGTAAAGAATCTCTTATAGTTCTTATAGCAAAAAAGAAATTTAATTAATAACAATTAAATAAAAAAAAATAAGAAAGAGAGTCTATTTATTATTTCTATGATATGAAAGATCTATGATATGAAAGAGGAATTTAGTAAAAGGGCTTCTACAAATACTCAAGATCAAGAAAAGAAGAGGTCCTAGATCCATGCGACTTAAGATTGGATTGACTTGGGTCAGGTTGAAGTGACAGGATTATATCATGATTTTCATAAATTGACTGAGATTGGGTATACCAAAGCAAAAAAATGTATCACTAACTCTTTTATCATGGACAGGAAAAGAGGAAAAATATCATATGTAATTCATTTATGAAAGTGGATGAAGAGAGATGGGTATTTGTTTTACAAATACTAATTGGTTCCGTTGGGTTGGAATGAATTATTGTGTTTCTTTTCTTGTTCCTACTACTACTAATACTAAAATTTCTATATAAAACAAAAAGGGAATTCTTAGGGCTATACGGACTCGAACCGTAGACCTTCTCGGTAAAACAGATAGAACTTCTTTTTATCGAAATGATTCGAACTGTTTCAAAGACCCAACATGCATTTTGTTGCATTGGGCTCTTTCATCAACTGATGTAAAGATCAGTTAGTCCACCATATTTTTTCTTTACAGGAAGAGAAAAAGATAATGAGATGGTTCCATGTGCTCTAATTCATTATTTGTATCCTGATATAGGAGCAATACCAAAGTGTTTAAAAGAAGGGTGACCTTTATTTAGGTCTGCCTTCGGCCTAGATCAACCTAAGTGAAATGGAGTCTCTACCGCTCCGCTGCAAGAGTCAAATATGAGACTTCATACACCTCAAAGCTCATAGGACGAAAAGAGCTTCTTTTGAGATCCTTAGACTCATTATGCCTGGCATTGAATGGAATGAGCATTTACCTTACAATGGCAGGTTCTTTTTTATTTGGCACCAGAATTCGCACCTGAATTGGATCAAACCAAATATTTGTCAGGCTATTTTTCTCTTGTTCTCTCGAATCTACGGAGTAAGACATCAACTTATAAAAAAAAAAGAAATTATGGTCATTGCATAATTGGCTCCCTTGAAAAGCATTGGCGCACGTGTAAACGAGGTGCTCTACCTAACTGAGCTATAGCCCTTGTTATAACTATTTTAACATAGAGACAGTTTTTTGTCAAGAAGGGTATCCCATAATTCCACATGATAACTCTAAGATCTTTTTACGTTTAATGATAAAAGATTTCTATTGCTTAGAAAACCTATTTTACCTATAATCCATCGAAGTTATGGAGACCTTTTTTGTGGTGATAAATGACCTACTTAACTCAGTGGTTAGAGTATTGCTTTCATACGGCGGGAGTCATTGGTTCAAATCCAATAGTAGGTAGAACTTATTAGATACCATGGAATCCGGTATCTAATAAGTTTTTCTACCCATCCTCTTTTTGTCGTTCTCTAATCAGATTAGACTTCATTGTGTTCATTTTGTGGAATGGAATAAAGATGTAGTGTGTAGGGTATAATAAAGAACTCTTTTTCTTTTGATTGAATGTATTTATGACTACTAAGAGGAAATTGCATTGACAGCCTCTACTCGCGTCCTAGCTCGTCTGAGAGCTAGATTTGACTCAATTGCTTGTCTCTTACCCTCAGCTCTACTCAAGTTAGCTTCAGCTATTTCAAGAGTTTGTTGAGCTTCTTGTGGATCAATGTCAGTACTAATTTCCGCATCATTTCCTAAAATGGTGATCTCATTATTACTTATTCTAGCGAAACCGCCCATAAGAGCCACCGTTAACCATTGGTCGTTTAGTCGTATTCTCAAAAGGCCTATATCTACAGCCGCGGCAATGGGGGCATGATTTGGTAATACGCCAATTTGTCCACTATTAGTAGATAAAATAATCTCTTTCACTTCGGAATCCCAAATCATTCGATTAGGAGTCAGTACACAAAGATTTAAGGTCATTTCTTCAATTTGCTCTCCTCTTCTAAATTCATAGCTTTCGCGGTAGCTTCATCGATGTTACCCACCAAATAAAAGGCCTGCTCGGGAAGACCGTCTAATT